GGATAAATAAGATTCATGGGGTACTTCTTAATATTAAGACGAATTATCCAGACTGTGAACAGAAAATGGATACATTTGATAAAAAATCATTATCAACTGAAATTCTTTTTTTTTTTAACTTGATCAGTAAATTTTCTGGAAAATCAATATCAAGTTTCAATTTTAAAGGACTTTTTTTATTTCCCGAACATGAAAAAATGGATTCCGAAGAAAAAAAAAAAAAAATGAAATTATTATTCGACGCAATTATAACTGATCCGAACGATAAAACAATTATAAATAGAAAAGAATGTATTAGAATAAAAGAAAGCGGTAAAAAAATTCCTCGATGGTCATATAAATTTATTGACGAGGTAGAATACCTGGAACAAATGGGTCAAATACCGGATTATGAGATTCGTTCAAGAAAAGCTAAACGTATAGTGATTTTTACTGATGATTCCGAGAATGACGATACTTATACAGATACCAAGAATACTGAAAATTCTGATGAAAAAGATGAATTAGCTTTAATAGATTATTCACAACAACCGGATTTTCGGCGAGACATAATAAAAGGATCTAGACGCGCTCAAAGACGTAAAACTGTTACTTGGAAACTCTTTCAAGCAAGCGCGCATTCCCCTCTTTTTTTGGACAAAATTGACAAACCCTTTTTCTTTTCTTTTGATATTTTCGAGACAATGAGAATCTTATTTCTTTTTAAGAATTGGATGTGGAAAAATACAGAATTGAAAATTTCGGATTATACAGAGGAAAAGACAAAAGAAAGTAAGAAAAAAGAGGAAGAAAAACGTATAGAAATAGCCGAAACCTGGGATAGCATTATATATGCTCAAGCAATAAGAGGTTTTTTATTAGTAATCCAATCACTTATTAGAAAATATATTTTCTTACCTTTATTGATAATCACTAAAAATATCGTTCGTATACTATTATTTCAAATTCCCGAATGGTCAGAGGATTTAAAGGATTGGAATAGAGAAATCTATATTAAATGCACCTATAATGGTATTCAATTATCCGAAACAGAATTTCCGAAAAAATGGCTAACCGAGGGTATTCAAATAAAGATCCTTTTTCCTTTTCGTCTGAAACCTTGGCACAGATCTAAGCTACGATTCCCTCAAAAAGAAAAAGATCCAATGAAAAAAAAACAAAAAACGAAAAAAATAGATTTTTGCTTTTTAACTGTTTTCGGAATAGAAGTAGAATTGCCCTTTTCTTCTTCTCCCCGAAACCGACTTTCTTTTTTTAATCCCATTTTTAAAGAACTAAAAAAAAAAATGAAAAATAGGAAAAAGAAATTCTTTCTAGTTCTAAAAGTTTTAAACGAAAGAACCCAATTTTTTCTAAATGTCTCAAAAGAAAGAGCACAATGGATCATCAAAAGTATTCTCAAAAAGATTCTATTTCTAAAAGAAAAAATAAAAAAACTATCACTATCTAAATTGAATGAAATTCAAAAAGATTCAACAATCAGTAACAGTAATCCAATGATTTATGAATCAGCCATTCCAATTCAATCTATTAATTGGACAAATTGTTCATTGACAGAAAAAAAAATAAAAGATCTGAATGATAGAACAAAGACAATCATAAAACAAATAGAAAAATTTACAAAGAAAAGGGGGTTTCTAATTTCAGAGAGAAATATTTGTTCTAAGAAAACAACTTATGATTATGATGATAAAAGATTCGAATTAGAAAAAAATATTTGGCAGATATTACAAAAGATATTACAAAGAAGAAATGTTCGATTAGCCCATAAATCACATTATTGTTTAAAATTTTTCATAAAAAAGGTATACATAGATATCTTTATATGTATCATTAATATTCCTAGGATCAATGTACAACTTTTTCTTGAATCAACAAAAAAAATTCTTAATAAATACATTTACAATAATAAAGCAAATGAAGAAAGAGTTGATAAAAAAAATAAGAGTATAATTCACTTTATTTCTACGATAAAAAACTTAATTTGTAATATTAGTAATATGACTTCACAGAATTTTTGTGACGTATCCTCTTTGTCACAAGCATATGTATTTTACAAATTATCACAAACTCAAGTTATTAACTTATATAAGTCTAAATTCAGATCTGTTTTTGAATATCATGGAACACCCCTTCTTCTTAAGAATGAAATAAAAGATTATTTTTTTAAAGTACAAGGAATATCTCATTCTAAATTAAAACATAAGAACCCTCCCAATTCTGTAATGAATCAATGGAAAAATTGGTTAAAAGGTCATTATCAATATCAATACGATTTATCTCAAAATGGATGGTCGAGATTAGTCCCACAAAAATGGCGAAATAGAATGAATGAAAGTCGTGTGGCTCAAAATAAAGATTTAACCAAATGTCATTCATATGAAAAAAAGGGATTAATTCTTTACAAAAAACAAGAAGTAGACTCATTAACAAATCAAAAAAAAAAAATGAAAAAACAATATGGGTATGATCTTTTATCATATAAATCTATTAATTATGCAGATAAGAAGGACTCATATATTTATGGATATAGATGGCCATTCCAAACAAATAATAACCAAGCGATTTCTTATAATTCCAACACGCGTAAAAAAAATTTATTTGATATGATGGATGATATTCCTATCAAGAATTATATAGTAGAAGATTCGATTCTAGATATGGAAAAAAATCTGGATAGAAAGTATTTTGATTGGAGAATTCTGAATTTTTGTCTTAGAAATAAAGTGGATTTTGGGGCTTGGATCGATACGGATTATTATTTTACGCTTCATCAAGAAATCAACCCATCCAATCAAAAAAAAACCTTTTTTGATTGGATGGGAATGAATGTAGAAATACTAAATCGTTCCATAGCGAATGGGGAATTTTTTTTCTTCTCTAAAATTTTTAGATTTTATAATGCCTATACGAGTAACCCATGGATCATACCAATAAAATTACTTTTTTTCAATTTGTATGTAAATCAAAATATTAATGTTAGTGAAAAGAAAAAAATAGATATTTTTAGACCATCGACAAATAAAAAATCTCTTGAATTAGAGTTAGAGACTCAAAATCAAGAAAAAACAGAATACGCAACTCGAGTAAATCTTGAAACATCTTTCTTAAAGAAAGAAAAAGATGTTGAAGAAAATTATGCAGGATCGGGCATGAAAAAGGGTGTAAAAAAAAAGAAATACAAGAACAACATCGAAGCAGAACTTAATTGCTTCCTAAGAGGGTATTTGCTTTTTCAATTGAACTGGCGTGATTGCTTAAATGAAAGAATAATGAATAATATCAAAGTATATTGTCTCCTGCTTAGACTGATCAATCTAAAAGAAATTACTATAGCCTCTATTCAAAGAGGAGAACTAAGTCTAGATATTATGAAAATTCAGAATCAGAAGGATTTCACTCTTACAGAATTGAATAAAAATACAGAATTAATGAAAAAGGGAATATTGAGTATTGAACCAATCCGTCTGTCTAGAAAAAACCATGAACAATTTATTATGTATCAAACTATAGGCCTTTCGTTGATTCATAAGAGAAAGCACCAAATTAATCAAAGATACCGAGAAAAAAGCTATGTTGATAAGAAGAATTTTGATAAATCCATTACAAGAACAAGAGATCAAAAGCTCACTGAAAAAAAAGAAAAAAATCATTATGATTTACTTGTTCCTGAAAATATTTTATCCGCTAGACGTCGTAGACAATTGAGAATTCTAATTTGTTTCAATCCTAGAAATAAAACGAATATGCATAGAAATACGGCATTTTACAATGAGAATAAAGTGAATAATTGCTGTCACGTTTTGGCTACAAGTAAAGATCTTGATAAAGATAAAAAAAAACTAATTACTTTAAAGTTATTTCTTTGGCCAAATTATCGATTAGAAGATTTAGCTTGTATGAATCGCTATTGGTTTGATACCAATAATGGCAGCCATTTCAGTATGGTAAGGATACATATGTATCCGCGATTGAAAGTTCATTAATGTACATTTTTCTTTTTTCTATTTCCCATAACATATCTGGTACGCCAAGACAAATAGATGCATACACGCATTGTCTTACCTTCTATTCTGAGGCATGATACTAATTTAATGATATATCCATAAGATTTCTAAATGAATCAACAAAATCTTCTTATTTGAAATCTACAATTTTTCTTTTGTGAATACAAAAATATCGTATTTTTTGTATACCTATTTAAATTGGATTGATTAATAATAATTAATTTGAAAAAAAAAAAGAATCAGGAATTCTTAAGAAAATTCAGATTATTGTATATACCAAATTGAAAATGAGTGTCATTATTATTACTGATCAATAAAAATATTTAGAATCTATAAAAAAAGGGGGGGAAAGAGAAGCTTTCATTTTATGGTAAAAAATGCATTTATACCAGTTATTTCACAAGAAAAAAAAACAGAAAACCGGGGGTCCATTGAATTTCAAGTATTCAATTTCACCACTAAGATACGAAGACTTACTTTACATTTGGAATTGCACAGAAAAGACTATTTATCTCAAAGGGGTTTACGTAAAATTCTGGGAAAACGGCAACGACTCCTGTCTTATTTGTCAAAAAAAAATGTAATACGTTATAAAAAATTAATAACTCAGTTGGATATTCGGAAGTCACAAACTCATTAATTTGAAGAGTCTTTTTGAATTATTCGATTTATCAGATCTTGAATTTTGATGAACTAATTTTGATTTTAAGCAATTCATGGAAGAATGAATCGAGGAAAAACCTATGAATGCCCCAGCTACAAGAAAAGACCTCATGATAGTCAATATGGGTCCTCACCACCCATCAATGCATGGTGTTCTTCGACTCATTGTTACTCTAGATGGTGAGGATGTTATTGATTGTGAACCAATATTGGGTTATTTACATAGAGGGATGGAAAAAATTGCGGAAAACCGAACAATTGTACAATATTTGCCTTATGTAACACGTTGGGATTACTTAGCTACTATGTTCACAGAGGCAATAACCGTAAATGGACCGGAACAGTTAGGAAATATTCAAGTACCTAAAAGAGCCAGCTATATTCGAGTAATTATGTTGGAATTGAGTCGTATAGCTTCTCACCTATTATGGCTGGGACCGTTTATGGCAGATATTGGTGCACAAACCCCTTTCTTCTATATTTTCAGAGAAAGAGAATTAATCTATGATCTATTCGAAGCTGCCACAGGTATGAGAATGATGCATAATTATTTTCGTATCGGAGGGGTAGCGGCTGATCTACCTCATGGTTGGATAGATAAATGTTTGGATTTCTGCGATTATTTTTTAACAGGAGTTGTTGAATATCAAAAACTTATTACGCGAAATCCAATTTTTTTAGAACGGGTTGAGGGAGTAGGCATTGTTGGTGGAGAGGAAGTAATAAATTGGGGTTTATCAGGACCAATGCTTCGGGCTTCCGGAATACAATGGGATCTACGTAAAGTTGATCATTATGAGTGTTACGAGGAATTTGATTGGGAAGTTCAATGGCAAAAAGAAGGAGATTCATTAGCTCGTTATTTAGTACGAATTGGTGAAATGGTGGAATCCATAAAAATTATTCAACAAGCTCTGGAAGGAATTCCAGGAGGGCCATATGAGAATTTAGAAATCCGCTCCTTTGATAGAGAAAAGGATACAGAATGGAATGATTTTGAATATCGATTCATTAGTAAAAAGCCGTCTCCGACTTTTGAATTACCGAAACAAGAACTTTATGTGAGAGTTGAAGCCCCAAAGGGAGAATTAGGAATTTTTCTAATAGGGGATCAGAATGGTTTTCCTTGGAGATGGAAAATTCGTCCCCCGGGTTTTATCAATTTGCAAATTCTTCCTCAGTTAGTTAAAAGAATGAAATTGGCTGATATTATGACAATACTAGGTAGCATAGATATCATTATGGGAGAAGTTGATCGTTGAAATGATAATTGATACAACAGAAGTACAAGATATCAATTCTTTTTCCAGATTGGAATCTTTAAAAGAGGTCTATGGAATTATATGGATACTTATCCCTATTTTTACTCTTGTATTGGGAATCACAATAGGTGTACTAGTGATTGTATGGTTAGAAAGAGAAATATCCGCAGGGATACAACAGCGTATTGGACCTGAATACGCTGGTCCTTTGGGAGTTCTTCAAGCTCTAGCAGATGGAACCAAATTACTTTTCAAAGAGAATCTTATTCCATCTAGGGGAAATATTCGTTTATTCAGTATTGGGCCTTCCATATCAGTCATATCAATTCTAGTAAGCTATTCAGTAATTCCTTTTGGCTATAACTTTGTTTTAGCTGATCTCAATATCGGTGTTTTTTTATGGATTGCTATTTCGAGTATTGCTCCCATTGGACTTCTTATGTCAGGATATGGGTCAAATAATAAATATTCCTTTTTGGGTGGTCTACGGGCTGCTGCTCAATCGATTAGTTATGAAATACCATTAACTCTATGTGTGTTATCAATATCTCTACGTGTGATTCGTTGAGACAGAAACTTTTCCATGCTCTTTTCGTCTTTATTTCTTTTCTTCTTTATAGAAAAGGGGTAGACAAAATTGAATAAATATCCTGATTTTTATTTTTTTTATTCGGAATTCGGATTGATGAACTAAATCAGATAGTTATATGAGTGAAATAAAACAGCTTCTATTTATTCAGTTAGATTTAAAAAATGAATAATAATATTTGAATTAAATATATATATTTACTATCTAATAGAATAATATATAATTTAATTAATATTTAATATGAATATAAAATATACATATATAATATATATAGAATTATAGAATTAATTAAAAAATTAATATACTATGATTTGAATTTCATTTGAATCTGCAGTAAAAATATTGAGTCTCATTTTCTATGTATAAGAATTAAGTAAAAAAAAATTATAAGCGGAAGAAAGCGTTTACCCCAAAATTGGTTGATTAGTCATCCTGTCTTGAAGCGGGCTCAAAAGACCAACCTTATTGAGTTTTCACTACCGTTTGTATAAATTACCATACATGGATTACCATAAAGGGGGGTTGATAAAAAATGAGTGGATGGTTAGAAACACCAAGATACACAAAGGATTAGTAATGAAGATTATGTAAATTCTCCAAAAGAGCATTTTTGCATAATATAAAAAGAATACTAATTGGGGCTTTAAGTTGGTAGAAATAATCAGGCAGTACTCCCCACAATTCCGATCCAGAGTATGCTCCTATCCACTGATTAAATAAATGACTATCAGAAACGAAAAAATCCTTTAATTTTTTTAAGTCCCCTTTTGTTTTGCACATAAAAAAAAGAAGAATAGGAACGAAAAAAAAAAAGAAAGAATAATACAATAAAAAAAGAGAGATCCCTTTTGATTCTTTCTTATATCCATATTCACGGAGATAGAATTTATGTCATAATTCATAAACTAGTGTCTAATTTTTTTACGTAATCGAAAACTATGGGTTATTGATAATTCTAAAGGAGTATTTTATTGAAGAATTCAATTATTACTCAACAAATTCCAATTTTTAAGGGATGAGATCAATTCAGAAGTACTTTTTGTATTTATTATTATAAATTTTAACAGACAGAATTCAATTGGTCTAATTCAGGACCGTCCAATAGATTGGAATCCTATCTATCCTAGGGATATATCAAGATAAATTAAATACCTGGCGCGGTCCTTAGATTTATTTATGGCCTTCGAGGAGCCGTATGAGGTGAAAATCTCATGTACGGTTCTGTAATAGCGATGGGAACAGTAATGTTATCACCGACTAGGATTATCTAACAGTTTAAGTACAGTTGATATAGTTGACGCGCAATCAAAATACGGTTTTTGGGGATGGAATTTGTGGCGTCAACCTATAGGTTTTATCGTTTTTCTAATTTCTTCCCTAGCGGAATGTGAAAGATTACCTTTTGATTTACCAGAAGCAGAAGAAGAATTAGTAGCAGGTTATCAAACCGAATATTCGGGTATAAAATTTGGTTTATTTTACGTTGCTTCCTATTTAAACTTATTAGTTTCTTCATTATTTGTAACAGTTCTTTACTTGGGCGGCTGGAATATCTCTATTCCGTACATATTCATTTCTGAGCTTTTTGAAATAAATAAAACATGTGGAGTTTTTGGAACTACAATTGGTATCTTTATTACATTAGCTAAAACTTATTTGTTCTTGTTCGTTTCTATCACAACAAGATGGACTTTGCCTAGGCTAAGAATGGATCAATTATTAAACCTTGGATGGAAATTTCTTTTACCTATTTCTCTCGGTAATCTATTATTAACAACTTCGTTTCGACTGTTTTCACTGTAAAAGATTGATATTCTATATTCATAACTTGTCTCAAACAAGAGAAAGAAACAAAAATATTCATAGATATTCACGATATGTTCCTTATGGTAACTGGGTTCATGAATTACGGTCAACAAACAGTACGAGCTGCAAGGTACATTGGTCAAAGTTTCATGATTACCTTATCCCACGCAAATCGTTTACCTGTAACTATTCAATATCCTTATGAAAAATTAATCACATCGGAACGTTTCCGCGGTCGAATCCATTTTGAATTTGATAAATGCATTGCTTGTGAAGTATGTGTTCGTGTATGTCCTATAGATCTACCCGTTGTTGATTGGAAACTGGAAACTGATATTCGAAAGAAACAATTGCTTAATTACAGTATTGATTTCGGGATCTGTATATTTTGTGGTAACTGTGTTGAGTATTGTCCAACAAATTGTTTATCAATGACTGAAGAATATGAACTTTCGACTTATGATCGTCACGAATTGAATTATAATCAAATTGCCTTGGGCCGTTTACCAATGTCAATAATAGACGATTATACAATTCGAACAATTCAATTCAAATAATTTGTTTTTTTTTTTCGATATAAATAGAAATTTCTATTAAATTTCATTAAATTTCTATTTTATATTAAAAATTATATTATAGAAATTATATTAAAAGTAAAAGATAGATTATTTCTATTTATTTAATAAATTAATAAAAAGAAAATAAATAGAATATTATTATTCTATTATAGAAATATATAGTACAGTTTAATATAGTGTCGAACTACTCTTTCGTATAAAGAATGAGATTAGTCCTATAACTGTATCTATATCAATTCACACTCCTTAGGATTTAATTCAATTAGAAATAGAAATTTAGTATAGAAAATTTTTTCCTGGTCGTATCAATAAGGTCATGAAATTTTGATTTATTTATTTTTTATTTTACATCTAATGGATTTACCTGAACCGATACATGATTTTCTGTTAATCTTTCTAGGATCAGGTCTTGTATTAGGAAGTCTAGGAGTAGTATTACTTACCAATCCAATTTTTTCTGCCTTTTCGTTGGGACTGGTTCTTGTTTGTATATCTTTATTCTATATTTTATCAAACTCCCATTTTGTAGCTGCAGCACAGCTACTTATTTACGTGGGAGCTATAAACGTTTTAATCATATTTGCTGTGATGTTCATAAACGGTTCAGAATATTACCAAGATTTTCATCTTTGGACCGTTGGGGATGGAGTTACTTTGATGGTTTGTACAAGTATTTTTGTTTCACTAATAACTACTATTCCGGATACATCATGGTACGGGATTATTTGGACTACAAGATCAAATCAGATTATAGAGCAAGATTTGATAAATAATGGTCAACAAATTGGAATTCATTTATCAACAGATTTTTTTCTTCCATTTGAACTCATTTCAATAATTCTTTTAGCTGCTTTGATAGGTGCAATTGTCGTGGCTCGCCAGTAAGAATAGAACTTAGTAACATCAATCTTAATTCCATTTTTGTTCTATTCTATTTTATTTTATCTCCATTTCCTTTGAATTTTATATGTGAATGGGAAAGTGAAAGATTGTTTATGTTTAAAATAATTTTTTTATTCGATTTATTACCAATATATTCTTTTGGTCCGTACTCCGTACTTGTTATATTCTCTAGTCAATCGAATCTGTTGAATT